AGTGCTTCTTTAGGAGTTAAACTTCCATTTGTCCATATTTCGAGAAATAGTATCTCTTTGTTACCATTTTCATAAGAATGAATACTATGATTCGCATTTCGAACAGGCATGAATACAGGATCTATAGGATAACTTCCATCTTGAAAGGTATTTGGCGCTTTTATAAGATATCCGCGATTCTTCTCTATTTGTAATCCAATAACCAACTCAATGGGTTCCGTCAAACTAGCTATATGCTGTGTATTATCGACGATTTCTACATAAGGCGGTAATATTATATCTTGAGCAGTTACATATCCAGGGCCCCTGACACAAATAGACGCCTCACAAGTTCCATAAAGATTACTTCTCAATACGATTTCTTTCAAATTCATTAAAATTTCATGTACTGATTCTTGAATACCCATTATCGTAGAATATTCGTGTGATATTTTCTCAGATTTTGCGCGTGTGATACATGTTCCTTCGATTTCTCCAAGCAAAGCTCTTCGCATCGCAATGCCTATTGTGTCTGCTTGACCTTTCATAAGCGGAGACAGAATAAAGCGCCCATAAAAAAGACGCTTACTGTCTGCTGCTGATTCAACACACTTCCACTGTAGTGTCCGAGTAGATACTGTTATTTTCTCTCGAACCATAATAATATTATTTGATCAGATCGTTGAATCGTTTATTTCTCTTGTTTCTCTTGCTATTGAAATACCTTCAATTTTTATTTCTACACACGTCTTTTTTTCGGGGGTCTACAGCCATTATGTGGCATAGGGGTTACATCCCGTACGAAAGTTAATAGTATACCACTTCTGCGAATAGCTCGTAATGCTGCGTCTCTTCCGAGACCGGGACCTTTAATCATGACTTCTGCTCGTTGCATACCTTGATCTACTACTGCACGAATAGCATTTGCCGCTGCGGTTTGAGCAGCAAATGGCGTCCCTCTTCTTGTACCTCGGAAGCCACAAGTACCGGCAGAGGACCAAGAAACCACTCGCCCGCGTACATCTGTAACAGTCACAATGGTATTATTGAAACTTGCTTGAATATGAATAACCCCCTTTGGTATTTTACGTGTACTCTTACGTGAACCAATACGTCCACGTGAACCCTTTTTCGGTATAGCTTTTGCCATATTTTATCATCTCATAAATTTGAGTCAGAGATATATGGATATATCCATTTCATGTCAAAACGGATCCCCCTTCTTATTTGTATATCGGGTCTTTAACGAGTCTGATTATCCTTGTCTTTGTTTATGTCTTGGGTTGGAACAAATTACTATAATTCGTCCCCGACGACGGATTAGTCGACATTTTTCACAAATTTTACGAACAGAAGCTCTTATTTTCATATTTGCCACTCCTTACTTTAATTTTGAATCCACTTCTTCGAAGAAAAGAAGTTTCTTGAAATTTTCGCGTATTCCTACGAACGAACTAGTGAAGTTGAAAAACACCTAATCTTTCGAATCTTTATTGCGGAGTCGATAAGTTATACGACCTCTGCTTGAATCATAACGACTTACTTCAATTTTGACTCTATCTCCTGGCAGTATCCGTATAAAACTACGTCGGATCTTTCCTGAAATATAACCTAGAATCAGATCTTCATTATCTAAACGAACCCGGAACATACCGTTGGGAAGCGATTCAGTAATTAAACCTTCATGAATCCATTTTTGTTCTTTCATTCCAGGTAAAACCCTCTTGAAGTATCAACTTGTGGAGGAAGAACCCTATTAGACAACCCACCTCTTCTCTTTTCTTTTTCACAAATAAGAAGTTTCATATTCAATTCGGATATTAGAAAGATTACCATATATAACACAAAATTTCTCCGCCTATTCTTTCTAGTCGAGCCTCTCGGTCTGTCATTATACCGCGAGAGGTAGAAAGAATTACAACCCCCATCCCACCTAAAATTCTAGGAATTCTTTGATAGTTAGAATAGATTCGTAGACCCGGCCGACTGATCCGTTTTAAATTTAAAAGATTTCTATAAGTCCTTTTCCTATTCCTTCTATGTCGTAGGGTTAAAACCAAAAAATATTTGTTGTTTTCTCGATGTTTTCTCACGTTTTCGATAAAACCCTCTCGTAAAAGTATTTTAACAATACTTTGGCTGATATTAGTCGATGCTACTCGAACCACGCTTTTTCTATACATATCGGCATTTCGTATAGAGGTTATTATGTCAGCAATAGTATCACTACCCATGATTAATTAAAATTATTGGTGCCTCCAAATTTGGATATAATCAACATGTTTTTCTTTTTTTTTTTTTTACGTATTTGTTTATGAATATTAATTTTGAAAGGTATATACGTGAGACAAAATCTACTAAATTAATCTGAATCTATTTCTTTTAAATACCCTACTATAAGCATATCGCGGTCTCATTTTATAATACCTCGGGAGCTAATGAAACTATTTTAGTAAAATTGAACTGTCTCAATTCTCGGGCAATCGCACCAAAAACTCGAGTTCCTTTTGGATTTCCTTCTTGATCAATCACAACTGCAGCATTGTCATCATATCGTATTATCATACCGTTGTCACGTTTAAGTTCTTTACAAGTACGGACAATTACAGCTCTGACCACTTCTGATCTTTCTAGAGGCATGTTTGGAACTGCGTCTTTGATCACAGCAACAATAACGTCACCAATATGAGCATATCGACGATTGCTAGCTCCTATGATTCGAATACACATCAATTTTCGAGCCCCGCTGTTATCTGCTACATTCAAATAGGTCTGAGGTTGAATCATATCATTTTTTTATCTGTTTTTTACAATACAAAGGTCGAAGAAAAAAAGAAATATTTTTTGTCAAAAAAAAAAAAAAGAAACCTGCACCCGCGATTTTTAAGGCCTATTTCTTTTTTATCCCGAAATGATGAATTGAGCTCGTATAGGCATTTTGGACGCTGCTATTGAAATAGCCCTTCTGGCTATATTTTCTGTTACTCCACCCATTTCATAAAGGATTCGACCTGGTTTAACAACAGCTACCCAATATTCGGGAGAGCCTTTACCTGAACCCATCCGTGTTTCTGCGGGTCTTACTGTAACCGGTTTATCCGGAAATATACGGACCCATATTTTTCCACCGCGACGTGCATTTCGTGTCATTGCTCGTCGACCTGCTTCTATTTGTCTAGATGTGATCCAAGCGGGTTCAAGTGCCTGAAGAGCGTATTTACCAAAACAAATAGCATTACCTCGAGAGGATATTCCCTTCATTCTTCCTCTATGTTGTTTACGGAATCTGGTTCTTTTGGGGTTATAGTTGATGGTTTGTTTTGAATTCCATCTCTACTACAGAACCGGACGTGAGAGTTTCTTCTCATCCAGCTCCTCGCGAATAAAATCAATTCAAATTAAAGATTTTGAATTCAATTCAGATTCAGATATAATATAATTTGAATTAAGATATACATGTATTTTAGTAAGTAATATACTGAATCATGGATTTCATTTAATCTAGATCAAATCTATTATATATAAATTTGTATATCTTGTTTGTATTTGTATAGATAACTAATAACTAAATATATAAAATAACTCTTTTTTCTTATATTTATCTATTTTAGAATGTTAAAACGAATCTTTCTTTTGTTTTATTCTTTATCGTATTGGATTGACCCAAATTTAGCAATCCAAGAAAATAAAGTTTTCGCGGGCGAATATTTACTCTTTCCATTTCTATTTCAGTTCTATCATTAGTTCATAACTTTTCCGAATAGATGAATTGGTCTCTGGCCGGTTCCGCCATCCCGATCAATGAATCATTCGAATGAATTTTCACTAGAATCTTTTGAATTCACAGGTTCCATCGTTCCCATCGCTTCTTACTTAATGGTTAGGTCTGAATTATACAATGGAGCTATTAGTTCTTGAGTCAATATTCTTAGTCTTTATTGGCTCGAAGCTCTTTATTTTTTGTTCGATGAGCAGATCCGTTTAATGAGGAATCCGTATTGATGCTTTATTACACAGATTTTTTCTGAGATGACTCATAGACCTTACATATTTGGAATTATATATCATTAATATACTTTTTCTTTCTTTCTCTCATCCTTCCTTTTATCCATACCCTTTCTTTTTTATTTCGATTGACGACTTATAAGCAGAATTTTTTAATAAAAAAAGATTTCAGTTGCTACAACAATATGAACAATATATCATATCTTGACTGGTTCTTTGGATCCAGATAATACGAAGTGATGAGTTGGTTATTATTTCTATAGTTATAGTTATTTGTTTATACTATGCGGCTTATTTTTATACTAACCCTAAAAAAACCAACGAGTCACACACTAAGCATAGCAATTTTATCAAAAGATTAATTGAATTTTTATTAAACCCTATAGAATTATAATTGTTCATTTTTTTCTTTTTATTGAACAGAAAAGAAAAAGAAGAAACGAATTTATTATTTTTTGTTCCATCGCTGGATAGAATGCAAAAAGAAATTAAGGTTTATTATTCCCCGTCTATAAATATCCAAATTTTGATGCCTAATACCCCATAGATTGTTCGAACTGTATAGGAACAATAATCAATTTTAGCTCGAATGGTTTGTAGTGGAACCCTACCTTCTCTGATCCATTCAACACGCGCAATTTCTTTTCCGTCGATACGTCCTGCAATTTGCACTTGAATTCCCTTTGTATCCGCTTGTTCAGTTAATTCTATAGCCTTTTTCATTGCTTTGCGAAAAGAAACTCTATTTTTTAATTGGCCAGCTATAAATTCTGCAAGAATATTAGGGTTTCCATAAGGTTTTTCAATTCGTGTGATAGCAATGTTAAGTTTTCGATTTACAGAATTAATTTCTTTTTGTAAATTCATCTGTAATTCTTCGATTCCTCGGGGTCGACTTTCTATTAATATTTTTGGAAATCCCATATAGATTATGATTTGGATCAGGTCGATTCGTTTTTGAATCTCTATACGTGCAATTCCCTCGACGCCAGAAGATGTTTTCATATTTTTTTGTA